TTGGGGGATATCATTATTGCCGAACCCAATGCCTACATTGCATTTGCAGGTAAAAGAGTAATTGAACAAACATTGAATAAGACAGTACCTGAAGGTTCACAAGCGGCTGAATATTTATTCTATAAGGGCTTATTCGATCCAATCATACCGCGCAACCTTTTAAAAGGTGTTCTGAAGGAGTTATTTCAGCTGCATACTTTCTTTCCTTTGAATCAAAATTCAATCAAGTAGAACTTTACGTTCAATTACTTTATTTGTGGCGAACAAGCAGTTAGTTTATCAGACTCAAAGTTAAAATTAGAAGATTCAGGGTTTCTTTGGTAACACAAGATTTAATTCTTTCTACAATTAAAAGTTGCCGAAAATTCTTTCTTTTTTAGAGATTTTTTTTTTACCCATATTCCTGATTATGATTATAGTAATAAGAAAGTTTTTATCAACAAGATAAAAGAGCTAATTCTTTTTTTCGCGGCATTACATTAGGCAAGGCAAATAAAATCAATTTAATGTTCCCCGCTAACTTATATATATATTCTAATTCAAATAGAGATATAGAGTCTTGCCTCTTTCTAGAATCTCCCAATGACTTTCATTTTTTCGAAACTAAGAATCCCTGTTGGATCGTATTCTAATGAATCGTTCGGGAATTTTTAATAAATTCTTTTTATTTTTTAAATTAGAAAACAACAACAAAATAAGAAAAGCAGAAGAATCAAAAAATGGATTATGATACATATATTCCACGTGGAAAAATAAAAAGAATAAGTCCATGTTATTTAGTTCTACATTCCTTGCACTTATTATATACTCACTTATAGTATAATTATATATGAATTCTAATTAATAACTAATTTTTAAATATATAATATAAAAATAACAGGTACAAATATTAAATTGAGGTACCCATTCTATGACAACTCTTAACTTACCTTCTATTTTTGTGCCTTTAGTGGGCCTAGTATTTCCGGCAATTGCAATGGCTTCTTTATCTCTTCATGTTCAAAGAAACAAGATTTTTTAAATCCGATGCGACCAAATCGGATCTTTTTTTTTTTTTTTCAAGACTTAGACATGGATGATAACATATATATCCATTTAGTAGAATATCATATCATATAAGATGTGGTTTCCGCCGAACATAAATTAAATGAAAGAGCTCTTATGCATATGAAAACATGAGATATGGTTATCATAATTCTAGTTTTTAAAAAATAGATCAGGATAGGCAGATGCTTGAAATGAAAAGTCAATGTATATAAATGGATGTAGATATACATAGGGGATTATATGAAGGGGATGCTAGTATTTTCGATCTAGCCAATTTGATGAATTATGCCTAAGGGGTCACATCAGAATAGTGCTAGTTGATGAGAGTTACTTCGGAAACAATAAGAGTAAAGTCAAATTTATTTGGGTTATTCTCTCAATTCCAATAAAATGAAACTGGATCTAGTATGAATTGGCGATCAGAACATATATGGATAGAGCTTATAATGGGGTCTCGAAAAACAAGTAATTTCTGCTGGGCCTTTATCCTTTTTTTAGGTTCATTAGGATTCTTATTGGTTGGAACTTCCAGTTATCTTGGTAGGAATTTTATATCTTTATTTCCGTCTCAGCAAATAATTCTTTTTCCACAAGGGATTGTGATGTCTTTCTATGGCATCGCAGGTCTCTTTATTAGCTTCTATTTGTGGTGCACAATTTCATGGAATGTAGGTAGTGGTTATGATCGATTCGATAGAAAAGAAGGAATTGTGTGTATTTTTCGTTGGGGATTTCCTGGAAAAAATCGTCGCATTTTTCTTCGATTCCTTATGAAAGATATTCAGTCCATCCGAATAGAAGTTAAAGAGGGTATTTCTGCCCGTCGTGTCCTTTATATGGACATCAGAGGCCAAGGGGCCATTCCCTTGACTCGTACTGATGAGAATTTGACTCCAAGAGAAATTGAACAAAAAGCTGCTGAATTGGCCTATTTCTTGCGTGTACCAATTGAAGTATTTTGAAATGAACTGAAAATCCTTTCTTTTCTCATCAGGGGGTAAAAAGGGAAAAAAGATTAAGAATCATCTTTCTCGATAGCATAACCTAACTTAAGTTTCTTCCGAACGCTCACTCGAGCCAAAGCAAACGTATATGGGCCCAGCCATAAAAGAAACCATTTTTTTTTTTTTCAAAAAATCTTTTCTTTTATACGTATTATGGAAATTAGGTCGACTCAATTCAGTAAGAAAACAAATCCAAATAATCCATTTATCTCATTATTATTATCTCATATATAAAAACATTACATTTCGAGATAAAGAATGGATATTTTTTATTTTAGGTCAAATTTTGTGCATTGATATGATACATTAGATGCAGATAGATAATTTATTGTGAATTATCTCTCTTTTCTTTTTTTTGTCAACCAACCTTTCTTTTTATCTTTTCTTTTGGGCTCCTTAATGAAATGACTAAAAGATTAGATCTCTTCTCTCTTCTAATGATAAAATTTATGGCTTGTTTTGTCACTCATTTTTGATCATCACAATATTCTTCAGAAATTTTTTGAAACTTTTGATAGATTTGATAGAAAGGGTATTAGTTCGTATCGAAATATGAATAATATTCATTACTTGAAATGGCTCTTTTGGGCATTCATCAAAAGGACGCAATTGCTACGCATTTGCCCAATTGAGATATCGGAAAACAAAACATTTTCTTATTTCTTGAAGTGGATTCGTCTTCTATTTTTATATTCTTTCTAGATTCAAGGACTAACCACTAAATAAAAAAAAAAACAGGGAATAGATACATAGGCTCGATACCTTGTAATAGAACTCATACTTAATAGAAATATTCGATTGTCTAGAGTCGACAAATGAGGTGGGTTCATTAAGAATTCACAAATGAAAAAAAAAAAAATGGCAAAAAAGAAAGCATTGACTCCCCTTCTATATCTTGCATATATAGTATTTTTTCCATGGTGGATCTCTCTCTTAGTTCAAAAAAGTCTGGAATCCTGGGTTACGAATTGGTGTAATACTAGGCAATTCGTAACTTTTTTGAATGATATTCAAGAAAAGAGTATTCTCTCCAAATTCATAGAATTAGAGGAACTCTCCCTGTTGAACGAAATGATAAAGGAATATCCAGAGACATATCTACAAAAGCTTAGTCTAGGAATCCACAAAGAAACTATCCAATTGATCAAGATACACAATGAGGGTCGTATCCATATGATTTTACACTTCTCGACAAATATAATCTGTTTCATTATTCTTAGTGCTTATTCTATTCTGGGTAATGAGGAACTTGTTATTCTTAACTCTTGGGTTCAGGAATTCTTATATAACTTAAGCGACACAATAAAAGCTTTTTCTATTCTTTTATTAACTGATTTGTGTATTGGATTCCATTCGCCCCACGGTTGGGAACTAATGCTTGGCTCTGTCTACAAAGATTTTGGATTTGCTCATAACGAGCAAATTATATCTGGCCTTGTTTCTACTTTTCCAGTCATTCTAGATACAATTTTTAAATATGGGATCTTCCATTATTTAAATCGTGTATCTCCGTCACTTGTAGTGATTTATCATTCAATGAATGACTGAAAAATGAGACAATGGTATTAATCCAATTAGCATCTTTGTAACTTTGTACATAAAAAAAGCGTTCAAAATTGTACTTACTCTTTATATTTCTCTAGAAGATTTTTTCTATATTTATATTCCAGTAAACTTATTTCAGTACATAGCAGAATCGTGGATAGGGAACTATACTAGCAACCTACCTAATTTATTGTAGAAATTTTGGGCTCAATGATTAGACCATGCAAACTAGAAATACCTTTTCGTGGACAAAGGAACAGATTACTCGATCCATTTCTGTATCGCTCATGATATATATAATCACTCGGACATCCATTTCAAATGCATATCCCATTTTTGCACAACAGGGTTACGAAAATCCACGAGAAGCGACTGGGCGTATTGTATGTGCCAATTGCCATTTAGCTAATAAGCCCGTAGATATTGAGGTTCCGCAAACAGTACTTCCCGATACGGTATTTGAAGCAGTTGTTCGCATTCCTTATGATATGCAACTGAAACAAGTTCTTGCTAATGGTAAAAAGGGGGGTTTGAATGTGGGGGCTGTCCTTATTTTACCTGAGGGGTTTGAATTAGCCCCCCCCGATCGTATTTCTCCCGAGATAAAAGAAAAGATAGGCAATCTGTCTTTTCAGAGCTATCGTCCCACCCCAAAAAATATTCTTGTGATAGGTCCTGTTCCCGGTCAGAAATATAGTGAAATAACCTTTCCTATTCTTTCTCCCGACCCCACTAGTAAGAAAGATGTTCACTTTTTAAAATATCCCATATATGTAGGCGGGAACAGGGGACGGGGCCAGATTTATCCCGACGGGAGCAAGAGTAATAATACAGTTTATAATGCTACAGCAGCAGGTATTGTAAACAAAATTATACGAAAAGAAAAGGGGGGATACGAAATAACTATCGCGGATCCATCCGATGGACGTCAAGTGGTTGATATTATCCCTCCAGGGCCAGAACTTCTTGTTTCAGAGGGTGAATCTATCAAACTTGATCAACCATTAACGAGTAATCCTAATGTGGGGGGGTTTGGTCAGGGAGATGCCGAAATAGTACTTCAAGATCCATTGCGTGTCCAAGGCCTTTTGTTCTTCTTGGGATCTGTTATTTTGGCACAAATATTTTTGGTTCTTAAAAAGAAACAGTTTGAGAAGGTTCAATTGTCTGAAATTAATTTCTAGATCCGAAAATTTATCAACATAAAGTTCGTAAAAAGAACCCATTTTTTTTTTAGGAGGGATTCTTAATTTTCCTAGTCTTCGACACAAGCACAAGAAAGGGGTGTGGAAAATTCCCCTTCTTGTGCTTGTGTCGAAATAATAATGATTCTTGATCCCGATTCGTCAAAGATTCCTATTCTTAGTTTCGCTTTTTCCAGGTTTAGCAGAATCTTTTTTTTTT